GTTATTTCATTTTTATGTACGTCTAATATATATTATTACTTAGATATAGATATCTATTGTCAATTGATCTATATAAGAGAAAGCTTCTTTCTGTATACAATACAACTTTATGTTTTATGTACTAAGAATATGAATGAATATGAAATATTCTACAATACTCAATTGTATAGTGTGGTAGAAAGAGCTATATATAGCTCTTTCTACCACACTATCTAAGATACTTCTGATTCCCACACATTTCATTTAAGACTTAACTAGAGTTTTAAACCCTTTCATTCCTTCAATCATTGATAAAAATGAATAATTCAAGTTTCATTAAAATTAATCATTTTGGCTGACTGTTTTGACGTATATGATAAGTAAAAAGGCAGTAGGAACTAAAATGAACAGCGCAGTAGCAATAAGCGCAAGAATATTGACTTCCATAATCTCTTTGTTTTCTTCTTTCACAATAATTCGGGATATAATCCCATAGAGATGATAAAGTGGACTCCTATCAATTCAAAGGTATGAATTGCATCTTGATGATACTAACAATATTATGAATAACAATATCAAATAAATTTATCATCGCGAATTGAATAGTCTAACATAGTATAACATAGGAAGATCTTTTATCTATACTCAATCTAAATGAAATAGAAAGAAAAATAGGATTCTTACTTACGGTTCTTTATGAAACAATTTCACGAATCTACTCATAAAAAGTTCCTAGATTTCTTATTCAATAGAATTCTATTGAAATAGAAAGAATTGAAAAAAAAAGAAGATAGAATAAGAAAAAATAAAAATATAAAATAAGATATTTAAAAATAAGATATTAAAATATATAAATAGTAAATAGAAAGAAGAGCCATTCAACCATTCTGATTAAATTTATGAGCAGCACTCAGAGCCTCTAGTGAGTCTGAATACAAAGTATCTTCAGTTCTTTGTCACAATTATTCAATGAATTTACCATCAGCCTATCCAATCTAATTTCATCGCAAACAGAGTTAGTAGACACTACCTCAATATTAAGAAAGTTCTAGTGTAAAATAATTAGGGAGTCTTTATAGTCTTTTTTAGAATCCTTTCTTCAACCTTAGTAGCCAAAAAGTAGTATCTCTTAGGAACCTTTGGATACCAAGATTTCCGACTTCTTACTTTCATAGTTCTGATACCCAGAATGAATTCTCATTATTTCTTTTATTTGATTCAATTCAGAATAGCTCAAATCAATCATTAATAAGATTGGGTTGCTTCAGATTTCTTGGTACCTTTTTGAGCCACACTCAGAACCCAGATTTTGAGAAAAAAGATGACAGGCTTTTATAGGCCCTACGAGTTCTCAAAATCAAGTATCAACAGACCTAGCCCTTGCCTATGCTTTTTTTACGGGGCAAGAATTCGTCAAGTTCGATCAACAGGATTAATAAATTTCAAGTATTTTTTTGTTGATCAGGCGACACCCAGATTCGAACTGGGGATAAAGGATTTGCAGTCCCCCGCCTTACCACTTGGCCATGCCGCCAAATTCCATCCAAAAAATGGATAAAGAAATTCTATAATTCTTCTAATTATAGAATCTAATTATAGAATTATATATATATATATTCTTATACTTATATTCTATATATTTAATATATTTAGATTTCTTTATATTTTCTATTCCTTTCCTCATTTTGTTTTTATTTAGATTTTTTACTTTCTTAATTTCTTTTCTTTTTGTATCTTGAATACCATTGTACTTATCCTTTTCCAAAAAAGAATTCCTCTTTTTTATTGGATCCTTTTTCTATCCTATCCTTTTCTTCGATTGATTTTATCTCAAAACACGCGTCGCTTAAAAACTTACCTTCTCTTTTCACTTTTCTATAGATTCGATAGATCTATAGAAAAGTGAAAAGATTTCCGGCCCCGGTCACAGACTGTAAAATGCAGGGCATTTTAGAATAATTCATTCTTTACTTCATTAACTATTTACTTATTACTCTTTTACTCTTTACTCTTACTTACTTTGAATTAGCGAACAGCTCTTAATTTTGTATATCCATTTGTATTACCTTAATGGTTAATGAATGCAAAATCCAATTGATTTACGACTAATCATTATCAATTCTAATTATAAGAAAATCTATAGTTATATGTAAACCCCAGAACAGAAATTTTTATACGTGAATACCGAACCCGGGTCTATTTATTATGCACATATCCCTATATAGGATATAGGATCATCCATACTTGAATATGAATAGAAGATAGACATTATGATAGAGTGCGACCTAACTTATGTTGCACCAAGTTCAATTATGATAAAAGATGTGATATACGGATAGCTAGATAGCTATATTGGCATGTACTTCCTAAAGATGACTCCTATGATTATATACGTAATACGTATGCAATTCCATTGCATTTTAGAAATTCTACGATCAAAAAAAGATTTGCGAATTCCTTTTTGAACATTCAATTGCGTGTGCTAAAAAAAGGGGAAACTCTATGCTGTTCCTGATTCTTCTGTTTTTATCTCATTCATAGAGAGCAGATTGAATCCTTAATTCATTGAATTTTTATTTTTTTGTACCATTGATCGTAATATCATAATAAAAGGATTAGGTATAAATTGGATCAGTTTTGACATCCGATAAAAGACTCCATCAGCCTAAGTGACAGAATTTTTCCCAGGAATGCTTTATCAATTTCCATTTCTTTTTATTTGTACCTGGCTCAAGCTCAAATTTGAACTTGTATAAAAAATGCCCTCCATTTTTCTGTCTTGCTTCCGTTCATACGTGTGATATATATGGATGGAGTTGACTCAAATTTTATGTGATTCAGTAAACAGAATATCCATTCCATCATTGCTAGATCAATCGGTAGGGTTCGATGAATAGTAAGCCAAGCCAATAATGGGATTTTTTCAATAAATAGGAAATTTCAGATTAAGATGCTCCAGAATGGAAATGAGGGAATGTCCACAATACCTGGATTTAGTCAGATACAATTTGAGGGATTTTGTAGGTTCATTAATCAGGGCTTGACGGAAGAATTTCATAAGTTTCAAAAAATTGAAGATAGAGATCAAGAAATTGAATTTCAATTATTTGTGGAAACATATCAATTGGTAGAGCCCTTGATAAAAGAAAGAGATGCTGTGTATGAATCACTCACATATTCTTCTGAATTATATGTCCCCGCGGTCTTAATTTGGAAAACCGGTAGAAATATGCAAGAACAAACCGTTTTTATTGGAAACATCCCTATAATGAATTCTTTTGGAACCTCTATAGTAAATGGAATATACCGAATTGTGATCAACCAAATATTGCAAAGTCCCGGTATTTACTACCGTTCAGAGTTGGAACATAACGGAATCTCTGTCTATACCTGTACTATAATATCGGATTGGGGGGGAAGGTCGGAATTAGAAATTGATAGAAAAGCAAGGATATGGGCCCGTGTAAGTAGAAAACAAAAAATATCTATTCTAGTTCTATCATCAGCTATGGGTTTGAATATAAGAGAAATTCTAGATAATGTTTGTTACCCTGAAATTTTCTTGTCTTTCCCGAATGATAAAGAGAAAAAAAAGATTGGGTCAAAAGAAAATGCTATTTTGGAATTTTATCAACAATTTGCTTGTGTAGGGGGGGATCCGGTATTTTCTGAGTCCTTATGCAAGGAATTACAAAAGAAATTTTTTCAACAAAGATGTGAATTAGGAAAGATTGGTCGACGAAATATGAACCGGAGACTGAATCTTGATATACCCCAAAACAATACATTCTTGTTACCACGAGATCTCTTGGCTGCTGTGGATCATTTGATTGGAATGAAATTGGGAATGGGTACACTTGACGATATGAATCACTTGAGAAATAAACGTATTCGTTCTGTAGCAGATCTATTACAGGATCAATTCGGATTGGCTCTTGTTCGTTTAGAGAATACGGTTCGAGGAACTATATGTGGAGCAATCAGGCATAAATTGATACCGACTCCCCAAAATTTGGTAACTTCAACTTCATTAACAACTACTTATGAATCGTTTTTTGGCCTACACCCTTTGTCTCAAGTTTTGGATCGAACTAATCCGTTGACACAAATCGTTCATGGGCGAAAATGGAGTTATTTGGGTCCTGGAGGATTGACGGGGCGAACTGCTAGTTTTCGGATACGAGATATCCACCCGAGTCACTATGGACGTATTTGCCCAATTGACACGTCCGAAGGAATCAATGTTGGACTTATTGGATCATTAGCTATTCATGTGAAGGTTGGTTATTGGGGATCTATAGAGAGTCCGTTTTATGAATTATCTGATAGATCAAAAAATGCACATATGGTTTATTTATCACCAAATAGAGATGAATATTCTATGGTAGCAGCAGGAAATTCTTTGGCCTTGAATCGGGGTATTCAAGAACAACAGGTTGTTCCAGCTCGATATCGTCAAGAATTCTTGACTATTGCATGGGAAGAGATTCATCTTAGAAGCATTTTTCCTTTCCAATATTTTTCTATTGGAGCTTCCCTCATTCCTTTTATCGAGCATAATGATGCGAATCGAGCTTTAATGAGTTCTAATATGCAGCGCCAAGCAGTTCCCCTTTCTCGGTCCGAGAAGTGCATTGTTGGAACTGGGTTGGAAGGCCAAACGGCTCTAGATTCGGGGATTTCAGCTATAGCCGAACGCAAGGGAAAAATCATTTATACTGAGACTCAAAAGATCATTTTCTCAAGTAATGGGGATACTATAAGCATTCCATTAGTTATGTATCAACGTTCCAACAAAAATACTTGTATGCATCAAAAAATTCAGGTTCAGCGGGGTAAATACATGAAAAAGGGACAAATTATAGCGGACGGTGCGGCTACAGCTGGTGGGGAACTCGCTTTAGGAAAAAATGTATTAGTAGCTTATATGCCATGGGAAGGTTACAATTTTGAAGATGCAGTACTCATTAGCGAACGTCTGGTCTATGAAGATATTTATACTTCTTTTCACATCCGGAAATATGAAATTCAGACTCATGTAACAAGCCAAGGTCCTGAAAGAATCACTAAGGATATCCCGCATTTAGAGGCTCGTTTACTCCGAAATTTAGACAGAAATGGAATTGTGATGCTGGGATCTTGGATAGAAACAGGTGACATCTTAGTAGGTAAATTAACACCTCAGACAGCGAGCGAATCGTCATATGCTCCGGAGGATAGATTATTACGAGCTATACTTGGTATTCAGGTATCCACTTCAAAAGAAACTTCTCTAAGACTACCTATAGGAGGAAGGGGTCGAGTTATTGATGTGAGATGGATCCATAGAAAGGGAGTTTCCAATTCTAATCCAGAAAAGATTCGTGTATATATTTCACAGAAACGTGAAATCAAAGTAGGTGATAAAGTAGCTGGAAGGCATGGGAATAAGGGTATAATTTCTAAGATTTTGTCTAGACAAGATATGCCCTATTTGCAAGATGGAACGCCCGTTGATATGGTATTCAACCCATTAGGAGTCCCCTCACGAATGAATGTGGGACAGATATTTGAATGTTCGCTCGGGTTAGCGGGGGATCTGCTAAATAAACATTATAGAATAGGACCTTTTGATGAGAGATATGAGCAAGAGGCCTCAAGAAAACTAGTGTTTTCTGAATTATATGAAGCCAGTAAGAAAACAAAAAATCCATGGGTATTTGAACCCGAATATCCGGGAAAAAGCAGAATATTTGATGGAAGAACGGGAGATCTTTTTGAACAACCTGTTCTAATAGGAAAGTCCTATATCCTAAAATTAATTCATCAAGTTGATGATAAAATCCATGGACGTTCCAGCGGGCATTACGCACTTGTTACACAACAACCCCTTAGAGGGAGGGCCAAACAAGGGGGACAAAGAGTAGGAGAAATGGAAGTTTGGGCTCTAGAGGGATTTGGTGTTGCTCATATTTTACAAGAGATGCTTACTTATAAATCTGATCATATTAGAGCTCGTCAGGAAGTACTTGGTGCTACGATTATTGGAGCAACAGTACCTAATCCAGAGGGTGCTCCAGAATCTTTTCGATTGCTCGTTCGAGAACTACGATCTTTGTCCCTGGAACTGAATCATTTCCTTGTATCTGAAAAGAACTTTCAGATGGACAGGAAGGAAGCTTGATCTCAATGAATCAGAATTTCTATTCTATGATCGACCAGTATAAACATCAACAACTTCGAATTGGACCAGTTTCCCCTCAACAAATAATGGCTTGGGCAAAAAAGATTTTACCCAATGGAGAGATAGTCGGAGAGGTTACAAAACCCTATACTTTTCATTATAAAACTAATAAACCGGAGAAAGATGGATTGTTTTGTGAAAGAATTTTCGGACCCATAAAAAGTGGGATTTGTGCTTGTGGAAATTACCGAGGGGTTGGGACTGAAAAAGAAGACCCGAAATTTTGTGAAGAATGCGGAGTGGAATTTGTTGATTCTCGGATACGAAGGTACCAAATGGGATACGTCAAACTGACATGTCCAGTGACTCATGTGTGGTATTTGAAACGTCTTCCTAGTTATATTGCGAATATTTTAGATAAGCCCCTTAGGGAATTAGAGGGCCTAGTATATTGCGATGTGTGATTTGATCAAAATTTTCATTTGACAGATTTAGACTGAGAAACTGTCATCCCATTTAATTTGATTGGGATGCCCCCGGCTCTGACATGTATCTTGGGAGGAGGAACATGAAGCTCAGAATTATGGGTGCATTAAAGACTTCAAAATGTAAGAAAAGGGGAATTGATCCATGGTCTGATTCTGTAACAGATAATATAGGAATAGTTAGTTATACCTCGTGAAAAAAGACTTTTTGTTTTTTGTGGAATTATACATTCCATTTCTTTGAGAAAGAAATTCTGTTCAGGCAAGCGCAAGCGAATATAGCATGGTTACAGGAGCTTATCTATCGCATATATGCTTCAAGGGATATCATGCACATAACCATCGAGGTGAGTATAGACCTAAAAAAGATCAAATGGAACAATACAATATATAGACAAAGAAATCCTTTACGAGTCCCAAAATATTCCTTTCAGGGGATTCATCATTTGAGGGGAAGTAGACTACTCAATAATTTCACATTTCTTTTTTTTTAATATAAAAGCAAAGTAAAAAAGGTTAGAGTGATGAAAATCAAAAATAAAATATAATCTAAAATAGAAGAAAATATAAAATAAGATAAGAATGAATCAATGAAAGGTTGGTCCTTACTGGGAACTTGAGTAAAGAGTAGCTTTTTGTAAGGTTTTCTCGAACAAAGTTTAAAAAGAAGAAGAACCCTTTTCTTTATTTGGTTTAACTACTTGAGCCGGATGAGAGGAAACCTTCACGTCCGATTGTGAGGGGGGGAAATCCAATACTATAGGAACCTATCTCGATTTTTCTTTTGCTAGGCCTATAGCTAAAAAACCTACTTTCTTACGATTACGAGGTTCATTCGAATATGAAATCCAATCCTGGAAATACAGCATCCCA